GTGCACTCCTATGAATGTAGAAAATATACTAGATTATTCGAGTCGAATTGAAATGAATTGTCAACTCATTCATAACTGTTTAGTCAAAATAACAATTTATTTTGATTGAACTGCTTAGTTTTGTTTGCTTTGGTACATGTCTCATTTCAAGATTCATCGACTCAAATTGTTCCATTTACTTCAATTTTATTTCGATATCAATTATCAATTATAAATATATATTGGTATTTCTCTTATACCTTATACCTTATACCTTATACAAATAAGTACAAATAAGACTTTTTTCTCGATTTTTCATCTCACTTCGGATTCTCTATAAAAATTTATAAAAATAAAAAAAAAAGAATTTAAAATAGAATTATAGAATTTTTAATAAAATACTAATCTATATAAAAATAGAAAATACTATACCTATATTCTATATGTAATAGAGTACCTCTACCTATATAATATGGAATATAAATATTATTCTAAATTTAATATTTAATAATAAATTTAATATAATAAATAATATTAAACATTAATAGAATAGGATCTTATATTAACTATTAACTAAATTAGAGTTCTATTCTATTATACTTCTATTCTATAGAATTCTATTCTATATTAATTTCGAATTATACTTCTATATTCATTTAGAAATTAATATAAATATATTAATATATTAATTAAATTAATTAAATTTAGTAATTGAATGTTAGGGCAAGAAAAGACTCCTTTATTTTTTTCTTTTATTGCTATACCAGGTAAGGTATAGCAATAAAAGAAAAAAGAAGAGCCCGTTTTACAATGTTAATAATGAAAGTTAATAAAGATCCTCATTTTTCAAACTCCAGCTTGTCCATAAATAGAGTAAGTCATTTTTAAATCCGTGTAACTTACTAGTAGATTTGATTTTTGTTGAGTTAGGTTGGAATTTGTTTTTAAATGAGTTCGTGTCATGATTTTGACTCCAAAAATTCATTAGGCTTCGGCAGGTATCCCAAAGACAAAGAAAAGAAGTATCACTAACTCTTTTTGATTGCGGATAGAAAAGGGGAAAAATTCATATGTAATTGACTTAGGAAGAGTAATGAAGAAAATTGGGTTTGTTTAGCCAAGACAAGATAAAAAAAAAAAAAGAAATAAAAATAGCGATTGGGTCTATTGAAGTGCATTTTTTTTTTTTGATTTCGGCTTTATACTCTATCCTGAATGATTCCTGCGAGCAAGCTTATGAAAATGCTTTTTTTTTTTCGTTTTTCGATAAACCAAGCAATTGCAAGCGGCTAGTTACAAACAACAAACAATACAATAATGAAGAAATAAAAACTATACAATTTTTGTTTTTGTATTTGAATTTTATTTCATTTTTTTTTAGGGCTATACGGACTCGAACCGTAGACCTTCTCGGTAAAACAGATCAAACTGATTATTCTCAAAATGATTCGAACTGTTTCAAAGACCCAACATGCATTTTTTTGCATTGGGCTCTTCCATTAACTGATATAAATAATCAGTTAGTCTACCATAATTCTCTTGACAAGAAGATAAGAAGATGGCTCCATGTGCTCTGATTTCTTATTTGGATTCCGATCTGAGAGCACTACCGAAGTGTTTCAAAGAAGGTTATCCTGACGTAGGTTTGCTTTTGGCTTAGATCAACCTAAGTTAAATGAAGTCTCCATCGCCCCCTTCTTACTTAAATAATCCAATATGAAACTTCATACACCTTAAAGTTCATAAGATAGGACGAAAAAAGAATTTTTTGAGGTCTTTATACTCATTATGCCTAGCATTGAATAGAGTGAGTATTCCCCTTATCAATATCTTAAATCAATAATGGGTTCTACTGGTTGCCTAAAATCTAAAAATCGAAAAGGGGCACCTAAATTGGACCGAATCTTTTGTCAGGCTATTGTTCTCTTGTTCCCTAAAAGTCATGGAGTAAGACATCAACTTCTCAATAAGTTTTTTGATTCCATAATGTACTCCTCTGAAAAAACATCGGCGCGCGTGTAAACGAGGTGCTCTACCTAACTGAGCTATAGCCCTTTTGCTTGTGATATATATTTTATCATGTCAATAATTTCTTGTCAAGATGAATATTACATGATCCAACTTTTATCTCTTTGATCGGTATTGCTTATAAATAATATTACATTTATAATCCATCGATGTGACGGGTTCCATTTCTTTCTCTTTTTGATTCTAAATTACCTACTTAACTCAGTGGTTAGAGTATTGCTTTCATACGGCGGGAGTCATTGGTTCAAATCCAATAGTAGGTATAACTTATTAGATATCCGAATCCATGGTATCTAATAAGTTTTTCTATCCGCCTTAATTTTATTGATTTTTGATCTTTTCCATTCCATTCTATTTCTCTTTCTCTATTTCATTTTTGAATTTGAAAATTTTTCGTTGTAGTTGGATTAGATAGAATCCGATTCCATTTATGATTCTATTCAATTTGCAGAATAAAAAAATAAGATTGCAGAATAAAAAAATAAGATGTATA